TAAAATAGACATTCGAGAGAGTATAAATATAAAAAATTCAATGTAAATACAGGAGTAATTAATGTGTGACACGTTTATTAAAAAAAAACCTTTTATAGCGAATCATTTATTACTAAAAATAAATAAGCTTACCACAAAGGCGGAAAAAGAAACAATATTAACTTGGTCACGAGCATCTACCATTATACCCATAATGATGGGTCATACTATTTCTATCTATAATGGAAGGGTGCATTTGCCAATTTATATAACCGATCGTATGGTAGGTCACAAATTGGGAGAATTTGCACCTACTATAAATTTCCAGGGACATGAAAAAAATGATAATAGATCTCGCCGTTAATTTAGAATTAAATATATTTCTTTTTATTATAGATTGATATATTTTATTTAATCGTTCATATAATTTAGTAGGAGATGAAACCTATGAGAACAAAGAGGGGGGAAAAGTCAACTACAAAAACATACGCTTTAAGTCAACATATATGTATGTCTGCTCATAAAGCACGCAGAATAATTAATCAGATTCGTGGGCGTTCTTATGAAGAAATAATTAGCATATTAGAACTACTGCCTTATCGAACCTGCAATCCCATTTTAAAATTAGTTTATTCCGCAGCAGCGAACGCTAGTCATAATATGAATTTAAAAAAAGAAACTTTAGTTATTAGTAAAACTGAAGTTAACAAAGGTACTACCATGAAAAAATTAAAAGCGCAGGCTCGAGGACGTAATTATGTAATAAAAAAGCCAACTTGTCATATAACTATTGTATTAAAAGATATATTTTTATCTGAATATGCAGAATATATCATAGGGTTCAAAAAAACGGGATGCATCTCTAAAAAAAAGTATACAGATATGGCGTATAGTGGAGATGTATGGGACAAAAAGTAAATCCACTTATTTTCAGACTTAGTACAACCCATAATCATCATTCCCTTTGGTTTTCCCAACCAAAAGAGTATTCTTACGGTTTACAAGAAGATCAAAAAATACGGGATTTTATCAAAAATTATGTACAAAAAAATATGCGAATATCCTCCAGTGTCGACGGTATTGCGTGTATAAAGATTCAAAAACGAGTCGATCTGATTCAGGTTATAATCTATATAGGATTCCCAAAATTATTAATAGGAGAGAAATCGAGAGGACTTGAAGAATTACAAATGAACGTACAAAAAGAATTGAATTATATGACTAAAAAGCTTAACATTACTATTAAAAGAATAGCCAAACCTTATGGTTACCCTACTATTCTTGCCGAATTTATAACCGACCAATTAAAAAATAGAGTGTCATTTCGCAAAGCAATTAAAAAAGCTATTGAATTAACCAAACAAGCAAATACAAAGGGAATTCAAATACAAATTGCAGGTCGGATCGACGGAAAAGAAATTGCACGTATCGAGTGGATCAGAGAGGGTAAGGTTCCTCTACAAACCATTCGATCTAAAATTGATTATTGTTCCTATCCAACTCGAACTATTTATGGGATATTAGGTATAAAAGTTTGGATAGTTAGAAACGAAGAATAATAAGACTCTACTTGTTTATCTGTTAGTAATGGAAAACAAAAAGATAAATTCTAATTTTCTATTTTATAGGATTAAATAAAAATTGTATTCACTATCAATTTGATATAATTGCTATGCTTAGTGTGTGACTCGTTTATTTTTTTAGGGTTCGAATTCAAAAAAAAATGGACCAAGCTTGTAATATGAACTAATAACTATAGAACTAATAAAAAATCCATCGCTTCGTATTATATTATCTGAGCTCCAAAAAAAGTCAAGATATGATATATGGATTATATTATATCGTTGTAACAACTAAAATACTTTTTTTTTTGATAAAAAAAAGAAAAGACAATCTGATTATGAACTATAAAATATAATCTAATGTGGATAAGTAGACGAAAGGGTGAGGGAAAGAAAGAAAATATCAATGATATGATATATGATTCGAAATGTAAGGTCTATGAGTCATCTCAAAAATGAAAAGTAATAAAGCATCAATACCAATTTATCGATTTATTTATTCATATAACAAAAAAATCAAGAGCTTCGAGTCAATAAAGACTAAGAATATTGACTTAAGAACCCATTTTAATTAGGAGCTCCGTTGTGAAATTAAGACCTATCATATAAATTTAGAGACGGTGGGAACGACGGAACCCGTGAATACATACAATTTTATTGAACATAAGATTCATGTGGCGGGATGGCGGAACAAACGGTAAAATATGCTGAGAGGTCATGAACTACAAGACTGAACTAGATATTAAAAGAGTCAATATTCGCCCGCGAAAGTTTTCTTTTTATTTTATATGGTTAGTTATAGATTCAAATTTAAAATAAGAGATACAAATTCCTACGAAATTACATGAAATCCCAAAAATTCACGAAATATTGGGAATTATTCATTAAAGTACGTATATATAATTAAAACTGAATAATTTTTGAACACCTTTTTTCATTCGCGAGGAGCTGTATGAGAAGAAACTCTCATGTCCGGTTCTGTAGTAGAGATGGAATTGGGAGAAACAATCATCAACTATAACCCCCCAAAAACCAGATTCCGTAAACAACATAGAGGAAGAATGACGGGAATATCTTATCGAGGCAATCGTATTTGTTTTGGTAAATATGCTCTTCAGGCACTTGAACCTGCTTGGATCACATCTAGGCAAATAGAAGCAGGACGCCGAGCAATGTCACGAAACGCGCGTCGGGGTGGAAAGGTCTGGGTACGTATATTTCCAGACAAACCAATTACAGTAAAACCAACGGAAACTCGGATGGGTTCGGGGAAAGGATCCCCCGAATATTGGGTAGCGGTCATTAAACCAGGTCGAATACTTTATGAAATGGGCGAAATAACAGAAAATATAGCCAGAAAGTCCATTTCAATCGCGGCGTCCAAAATGCCTATTCGAACGAAATTCATTATTTCACGATAGAAATGGATAACTAACAAAAGATTTTGATTGCAATAGGGGATTCTAAAAATTATGATTCAACCTCAGACCCATTTAAATGTAGCAGACAATAGCGGAGCTCGCGAATTGATGTGTATTCGAATCATAGGAACTAGCAATCGACGATATGCTCAGATTGGTGACATTATTCTTGCTGTGATCAAAGACGCAATACCCAATATGCCCTTAAAAAGATCAGAAGTGGTTAGGGCTGTAATTATCCGTACTTGTAAAGAACTCAAACGCGAAAATGGTATAATAATACGATATGATGATAATGCTGCGGTTGTCGTTGATCCAGAAGGAAATCCAAAAGGAACTCGAGTTTTTGGTGGAATTGCCAGGGAATTGAGATATTTAAATTTTACTAAAATAATCTCATTAGCTCCCGAGGTATTATAATTTATAGTAGGATATTAGAATGAAATAAATTCATTAGTTCATTTTATTTCACGTATATGTCTTTATTTCATATTTAACCATATTTAAAAACGAAAAAAAAAAGAAATTACCATGGTGATTATATAAAAATTGAGATTTGTTCATCATGGGTAATGGCACTAGTACTGATATAATAACCTCTATACGAAATGCTGACATGAATAGAAAAGGAATGGTTCGAATAGCATCGACTAATATCATGGAAAGCTTTGTTAAAATACTTTTACGAGAAGGTTTTATCGAAAACGTGAAAAAACATGAGGAAAGCAACCAAGATTTTTTGATTTCAACCCTACGACATCGAAAAAATAGGAAAAAACCATATAGAAGAAATTTTTTTAATTTAAAACAAGTTAGCCGTCCCGGTTTACGAATATATTCGAACTATCAACGAATTCCTAGAATTTTAAGTGGTATAGGTATTGTAATTCTTTCTACCCCGAAAGGTCTAATGACAGACCGAGAAGCTCGATTAGAAGAAATTGGAGGAGAAATTTTGTATTATATATGGTAATTCTTTCTGATATCTGATATCCAAATTGGATCAAAAACATTGTTTCATTTCACTACTACTAACTTTAATATGTTTCGGATTCGTTTAGATAATATAAATATAATGAAGATCTAATTTTAGGTTCTGTTTTCAGTAGTTTTATACTGATACTGCCAGACGATAGAGTACAAAGTGAAAATAAGTCATTATGATTTAACCAAAGGACGTATAATTTCTAGACTGACTATGCAACAAAGATTCAAACAAAAAATTAGATCCTTTTTTTTTCAATTTCCCCCTTTCGTGAAGACACAATTTTAGGTTATAAAAAGAAAATATAGATATAATATAAATTATAAATAAATAGAAATAAATTATGAAAATAAGAACCTCGGTTCGTAAAATTTGTGAAAAATGTCGATTCATCCGAAAAAGACGACGAATTTTCGTAATTTGTTCCAACCCGAAACATAAACAAAGACAGGGATAACCTTTCTAAAAATAAATCAAAGACCCGAAATTTCGAAAAAATTAAATATAAATAAGAGAATGAAAATATATATATAATAAATAATAATAAAAAACACCCTGAATTTTAACATGAAATGGATATATCCATATATTTCTCACCAATTCATATTTATGAAATGATACAATATGGTAAAACCTATCTCAAGAATCGGTTCACGTAGGAATGGACGTATTGGTTTATCTAAGAATACACCTAGAATACAAAAGGGGGTTATTCATGTTCAAGCAAGTTTCAACAATACCATTGTAACTGTTACAGATGTACGAGGTCGGGTAATTTCATGGTCCTCTGCCGGTACTTGTGGATTCAAGGGTCCAAAAAGAGGGACACCATTTGCTGCGCAAACCACAGCGGAAAACGTCATTAATACTGTAGTGGAACGAGGTATGAAAAGCGCGGAAGTCTTGATAAAGGGCCCCGGTCTCGGCAGAGATTCAGCATTACGAGTTATTCGTAGAAGTGGTATGCTATTAAGTTTTGTACGAGATGTAACCCCCATGCCACACAATGGCTGTCGACCTCCTAAAAAAAGACGTGTGTAAAAATAAACATTGAAAAGAATTCAAGAGAAATAAACGATTCAATGATCGGAGCAAACAATATTACTATGGTTCGAGAGAAAGTAACAGTAGCCACTCGTACATTACAGTGGAAATGTGTTGAATCAAAAGTAGACAATAAGCGTTTTTATTATGGCCGTTTTGTTTTGTCTCCACTTATGAAAGGTCAAGCCGATACAATAGGCATTACAATGCGAAGAGCTTTGCTTGGAGAAATAGACGGAACGTGTATCACACGTGCAAAATCTGAGAAAATACCACACGAATATTCTACCATAGTAGGTATTCAAGAGTCAGTACATGAAATTTTAATGAATTTAAAAGATATTGTATTGAGAAGTAATTTGTATGGAACTTGGGACGCATCTATTTGTGTCAGGGGCCCGAGGTATGTAACTGCTCAAGACATCATTTCGCCACCTTTTGTGAAAATCGTTGATAATACACAGTATATAGCTAGTTTGACAGAACCTATTGATTTTTTTATTGGATTACAAATCGAGCGGAATCGTAGATGCCGTATAAAAACGTTAAATAATTTTCAAGACGGAAATTATCCTATAGATGCAGTATTCATGCCCGTTCAAAATGTGAATCATAGCATTCAGTCCTATGGAAATGAAAAACAAGAGATACTTTTTATCGAAATATGGACAAATGGAAGTTTAACTCCGAAAGAAGCACTTCATGAAGCTTCCCGAAACGTAATTGATTTATTTATACCTTTTCTACATGTGGAAGAAGAAAACTTACATTTAGAGGACAATACATACAAAATAACTTTACCGCTTTTTACCCTTAATGATAGATTCACTAAACTAAGGATAAATAAAGAAAAAATAACATTGAAATATATTTACATTGACCAATTAGAATTGCCCCCCAGGATCTATAATTACCTTAAAAGTTCAAATATACATACATTGTTGGATTTTTTGAATAAAAGTAAAGAAGATCTTATGAAAATAGAGCATTTTAGAATAGCAGATGTAAAACAGATATGGGATATTCTAGAAGAGCATTTCGAAATTGATTTCCCCCAAAATAGCTTTTAAATCTATTTTATCGTTTTATAAAATTAGAAGGATGTTTTGAACCTTTCGTATTTTGTATAATCCATATATTTTATATTTGGAATAGATACTGAATCTAATTGAACAAATGTATCTAGGGATAAAATTCAGTTTGAAACAGGTATTCCCTAGATACACACTAAAATAAATATATAATTTTTTTTTGTTTCAATTTAATTCATTTCAAAAAGACCTAACGTTAAGGATTTATCAATAGGTAATGTTGCCCCAATGCCCAACCAAAGGGCTGTTGTAGTACCAATCAAAAATATAGTTGTCGCTATTGGACGACGAAATGGATTTTGGAATTTATTAACATTTTCTAAAAAGGGTACTATTAATAATCCCACGGGTACTGAAATCATTAAAAGAACACCTAATAATTTATTGGGTACTGTACGAAGTATTTGAAATACAGGAAAGAAATACCATTCCGGTAATATTTCCAAAGGAGTTGCAAAAGGATTCGCGGGTTCACCAACCATTGATGGTTCTAAAACCGATAAGCCCACGTTACATGCAATAGTTCCTAAAATTACTACCGGAAAAATATATAAAAGGTCATTTGGCCATGCAGGTTCTCCGTAATAATTATGGCCCATCCCCTTGGCCAATTTAGCTCGTAATACAGGATCATTTAAATCAGGTTTTTTTGTTATTGAGATAGGTGATGATAGATCTACCCCCCGAAGGAACCGGATATGATAATTTTTTATCATCCGGCTCGAGCAAAAGAATCAAGGGGATCAAAAAACAAAAATTTTATTCAAATTCATATTATTTGTTATACACATCTATACAAATATGAATGCTTATATGTTAAAGTAAGAAAACTTTTACCAGATTCCATCTCTTTATCTACAGTTACAACAATCTAGCCGTTTATCGCTCTGGTCTTACAAGTAAGTTACAAGTAAATACTCAACACCCCAATAGGCTTACAAAGTTGATCATGATAAAAAGCTTTCTGGGTCGTCTCAAACCTCTCGATTTTTGTTTATACCAAAGATAGTTGTATACTTTTTACATGCAAAGGAAAGGGTTTACTTGTTACTAACAAAGTGTAGCCTCTGTTCTTCTTTAGATCTTTTGTTTCACTCCGATAATGTTATCAATCTAATCAATGCAAAAGAAATGAATGCATTTCCATACTATACTATTAGTGAACATAGATAAAAAAAATATTAATTATGCTACCCCATATACTTAGTATACTGGATCTTACGAAGCCTATGCACAACCCGACTTAGGTCTACTGTAGATCATAGAAAAGATTATCTTCAATCGAACCGGCTTACGCGAGATTACGCCGATGGTTGAAACAAGAACACGTTTAGTTATGAATTAAAATGTGGCAGATAGATAAGAACGTATGTCTGCACGGCCAAATCAGTAGTTCAAGTCACACACTGCCATAATCCATTTTTTTTTTCTCTTCGGAAAATTCACTTCAACTATTCATATCAAATCAAATAAACTATAGTTAAACTACAGTACAGAGTTGAATAGAAATATCCAAAGATATGTCTTATTCTTTTCAATAATCCACACTTATAGCAATGAAAACCTATTGTTCCTCTACCAAGTGAGAAACTATTTATGCCAAACCAAATAGTTATAGTATAGTTATGATCTTATAAAGGACCTGAAATACCTTGTTTACGTATCATTGAAAAATGCATTAACATAAATACGGCAGTCAGAAGCGGCAATACAAAAGTGTGTAAACTATAAAATCGAGTTAAAGTGAATTGTCCCACACTAGCACTTCCACGTAATAACTCTACCAGAGGCGATCCTATTACAGGAATACCTTCAGGTACACCTGTTACAATTTTTACCGCCCAATAACCAATTTGATCCCGAGGTAAAGAATAACCAGTTACACCAAAAGATGCGGTCAATACAGCCAGAACCACACCTGTAACCCAAGTCAATTCGCGGGGTTTTTTAAATCCACCCGTGAGATATACACGAAATACGTGCAGGATCATCATTAGGACCATCATACTTGCCGACCACCGATGAACCGATCGGATTAACCAACCAAACTTAGTTTCCGTCATTATGTATTGAACAGAGGCAAAGGCCTCAGTAACGGTCGGACGATAGTAAAAGGTCATAGCAAATCCCGTAGCTACTTGTACTAAAAAACAAGTAAGCGTAATTCCTCCTAGACAATAAAATATATTGACATGAGGGGGTACATATTTACTAGTTATATCATCTGCAATCGCCTGAATCTCGAGACGTTCTTCAAACCAATCATAGATTTTATTGAGATAGGTAAAATAGGTAAACCAAAGAAACTCCCTCTCTTAGAACTGTATATGAGACTTTTATCTCGTACAGCTCAAGCATAAACACCTAAATTTGCAACGTATAGTATATATTATATAATAAACTAGTTTAAACTTATAAATCCTCCTATTTGTTTCTCGAAAAATCGAAAAAAAAATAATACGAAAGCTCTTTTTTTGTGATGATAATGCCACAATATCAAGTTGGCTCATTCATATGTTGATCGTTACAGGCGTCTTGAATTTTCTCTTTACCTATTTCTTTGATTTAGTCTTTTTGTTTGCATACTTTGCATACATAGAACATTCGAATCTGGTTTTATTATATATTTTATTTATTATTGATAGGAATTTATCTTGTTAGGACTCTATGAATCGACTGAAACCTCAGATTCATACTAGAACTACCGTGATTCAATAAAATCTCCAAGCTAAGACCAAGATTCCATGAGTAAAAACCACACGATCATCACTTATTCATTGAATCGATCTAATGAATGACTAAAAATAAAAGCACACATTTTTTTGTACAAAATAAGCGCATCGCATAATATAGAAGCTTGAAAGAATAAAAAAACCATCCATAATTTGAATTTATAATGTTATTTTTTAATTTGTTGGAGTCCAGCCGTAAGGTATGAATATTCAGTATGAATCATAGTTCCAATATTTCTGGATTTATTTTATATTCATATATTATATTCCGTGTTCCAGATACTAGAATCAATATCCGACGAGGTAGAACCATCTCTAAAGATGACAGACCCATTCTCTGTATTATCAATAGAAGCCATTCTAACAAGTCACACACTCATATTCCAGAAATACAGTACATAAAAAAAAAAATTCCACGGTCGAACTACCAAAATAGAATAGACTAAAAATTAAAGACCTAAATAAATGATTATCTTTGTATTGCAAAGCTAAGATCTCGTAAATCTTATGAATCTAATTCATTGAAATTCCATACAGTAAAACGGACGAATTATAAATTTCCAAAATAATAGATAAGAATATTGCAAATAGAGCCATTGCAACACCCATCAAAAGCGTAGTTCCCCACCCGGGAGCCACTTTACCATATTCTGAATTTAATGGTTTTAATAAAGATCCGGTGTTAGTTCGTTTTGAAACAGATTTAGAACTAACCTCAATGGTTTGTGTTGCCATAAATCCTAGTGTATTGATTAAGATCTGTTGACTTTGTATACCATTACGTTGTAAATAATCTTATCATAGATCTATTGCAATCTTGAAATTATATAACAATGGAAACAGCAACCCTAGTTGCCATCTCTATATCTGGTTTACTTGTAAGTTTTACTGGGTACGCCTTATATATCGCCTTTGGGCAGCCCTTTCAACAACTAAGAGATCCGTTCGACGAACACGGGGACTAGTTGAAGAGCCCTCTTGAGGGCTCATTACTTCTGAGATAATGAAAAAGAATTTCATCTTTTTTGTTTTATTGGAACTTTAGGCGGTTCTCGAAAAAAGATAGCGAAAAAAAGAATTCCTAGAGTAGAGACTAAAAGGAATGTATAAACCAATGCTTCCATAGATTCAATCGTAGTTTACAATTATAGCTTCCGTACCTAATTCTATTTCTTTGGAATTGTTTAACGGAGAAAGAAAGAGAAGAGCGGACAATGGTTCAAATCAATTTATGATACCCTGCCTATGTCAACTGCCCCAAATAAAATTAAATAGAAGCGAAAAAGTGTTGTATCAGACTACCTGTCTTCTTGTAGTTGGATCTCCAAGTTTTTGGAATGTTCCAAATTCCACTTGAGCATCCAAATCCGGGTCAATACCAGCAAAAACATCTCGGAACAATGTTCTAGAACCATGCCAAATATGCCCGAAGAAAAAGAGCAAAGCAAAGGAAGCATGCCCAAAAGTAAACCAACCCCTTGGGCTGCTACGAAAAACCCCATCAGATTTCAAGGTAGCACGATCAAATTCAAAAATTTCACCCAATTGAGCGCGTCGAGCATATTTTTTAACAGTAACAGTATCGCTATAACTGATTCCGTTGAGTTCGCCACCATAAAACTCAACAGTTACACCTACTTGTTCGACACTATACTTCGATTCTGCCCTTCTAAAAGGCACATCCGCTCTAACAATTCCGTCTCTGTCTATCAAAACAACCGGAAATGTTTCAAAAAAAGTAGGCATACGACGTACAAAAAGTTCGCGCCTTTCTTTATCTCTAAAGATGGGGTGTCCTAACCATCCAACAGCTATTCCATCTCCGTTGTCCATTGAACCCGCTCTAAATAATCCCCCCTTTGCCGGATTATTGCCGATGTAATCATAAAAGGCCAATTTTTCAGGAATTGTAGACCAAACTTCCGATAAACTTTTTTTTTCGGAGAGCCCGGTTTCAACTATTCGATATATTTCTTGCTGGAAGTATCCCTGATCCCATTGATAACGAGTGGGGCCAAATAATTCGATCGGCGTAGTTGCTGAACCATACCACATGGTTCCAGCAACTATAAAAGCGGCAAAAAAAACAGCAGCAATACTACTGGAAAGAACGGTTTCAATATTTCCCATACGTAATCCTTTGTATAGACGTTGAGGCGGGCGGACACAAAGATGGAATAGACCCGCTAATATCCCCAATGTCCCGGCTGCAATATGATGAGAAGCTATTCCTCCTGGAACAAAAGGATCAAAACCTTCCACACCCCACGCCGGAGTTACGGGTTCTATTTTTCCTGTTAGTCCATAGGGGTCAGAAACCCATATTCCAGGACCATACAGGCCAGTTACATGAAATGCACCAAAACTAAAGCAAGCCACCCCTGAGAGAAATAAATGAATTCCAAATATTTTCGGCAAATCCAAAACGGGTTTTCCTATACGGTCATCAAAAAATATTTCTAGATCCCAATAGACCCAATGCCAAATAGCGGCTAAGAAACACAAACCAGAAAAGGCAATATGTGCCCCTGCCACGCCTTCATAACTCCAAATACCCGGATTCGTTATAGCACCCCCTGTGATACTCCAACCACTCCATGAATTGGTTATTCCTAAACGAGTCATAAAGGGTATAACGAACATACCTTGTCTCCACATTGGATCAAGAACTGTGTCAGAGGGATCAAAAACTGCTAATTCATATAGAGCCATCGAACCGGCCCAACCAGAAACCAGAGCTGTATGCATTATATGGACAGCAATTAACCGACCGGGATCATTCAATACGACGGTATGAACACGATACCAAGGTAAACCCATAGAAATACCCCTTAATCAAAGAAAAAATGTAATTTTATTGCATTGGAAAAAACTACGGAACTAGTTGCTTTCAGTAGATTATCGCGAAACAGGGATTTCTCTTTTTCTATTCTATTGGCATTATGTTACTACTAACCAAACAATTCTATTTGTAGGAACAAAGAGAAACAGATTTATTTTATACCCGATAAGTATCAATACGCAATCAGGGGTTAATACCATTTTACTTTATATGAGCAACTGTGTCCCATCGGGTTTTCAAAGGACCCGCCTATTCGTAAGAATTTTACTTTACTAGGATTTATTTTTTGTATTTAGATTCCACTTTTCTAATCTACATTTTTTTTATGATTATGATATAAGATAAAGGTTAGTATTATGAAGATAATAAACCCATTGTTACGTTTCCACATCAAAGTAAAATAAAGTCCTTCTTTTTTTATTTCATGCCTATTGGTGTTCCAAGAGTACCCTTTCGACTTCCCGGAGAGGCATATTCAACTTGGATTGACATATAGTGCGGCTTGTCAGATATTTTGGGTCATATGGGATTTCCCCGTTATCTTTCAGAGATATCCTATGTTTGTTTCACCCTAAAATGTAAAATGATTAATTGAATCATCAAAAAATTGAAGCGTGAAGTACAATTAATTAGATCCCTTTTTGTGTTGTGGGGGGTTTGGATTAATATTATCAATTACAATTCAAATAGTTTATGGTTGACTTGGCTGAACCAATAAGTATCCAGGCTCCGTTTAGAAAACCCGAATGATAAATATATGTATTGTATTATTTTCACTTGAATGGTCTCCATAGGAGATATCTTAATCATATGTAGCAAAGAAAAAAGAAACGGTAATGATATTAGGAGCATTTGTCCTATATATGCATATGCAAATCCAAATCGGGCGGATCTTTACCCGGAGTAGAGCAGAAACCTAAAAATATTAAAGAGTCCCACTCAGGAACAAGAAAATAGCATCGTGATTTGGATTGAATATCGGTGAAAAGAATACATCAATGAAAGGTTCGTTCGATAAGTTTATTTATTTTTGATTCGAATTATAGGGAAAAAGAAAAACAATCAGACTTTGTGAAATATGCAATAAAAAAGTTCCTTTGTTAGAAAGAATCCGCTATGAAAAAAGAAAGCGGCGGAAATATACAATACACATTGATTTCCCCCCAATTTTTTGGAACCGTATGCATCAAAAGGTGCATGTATGGTTTCGAAGGGAAACAGTTTAATCCTAATTAACCGACTTTATCGAGAACGGCTCCTTTTTTTAGGCCAGGGGGTTGATAGTGAAATCTCGAATCAACTTATTAGTCTTATGGTATATCTCAGTATAGAAAATGATACCAAAGATTTTTTTTTTTTTATAAACTCTCCCGGCGGGTGGGTAATACCCGGAGTTGCTATTTATGATACTATGCAATTTGTGCGACCAACGGTACATACAATATGCATGGGATTAGCAGCTTCAATGGGATCTTTTCTCTTGGTCGGGGGGGCTATTACCAAACGTCTAGCATTCCCTCACGCTTGGCGCCAATGAGTTTTTTTATTTGATCAAAAAAAAAAGAAAACTATGCCTTCTCCATATGAAATAGGAATATTAAGTAATAATAGCATGGCACTTCGAATTCGATATGAAAATTATTTTTATTATTTTTCAAAACCAAAACATTCGATTATGTATCGAGAGAGTAGTATGAGATTAAAAAATATTTTCGTTTTTATATATCGGGATTTTGTTTCAGCGGCACAAACTTTTACACTTTTTTTTTGTTTTCACACAGGGAAGCTATGAACAATTTTTATGTTATGAAAGAGTATTATAATAAAATAAAGAAAAGAGAATTAATTATTTTTCCCTTATTCTATTTTTTTATTTGATTGAATCGAAAAGAAACTTTGGGATTGCCGGCTTACAGACGCAATAAATAAAATATATAAAGCAACGGTGCCATCATATTATGTTTTTTTAGCTAAAGAAAGTAAAGATGGCAAATTTACAGATCTAGGTCTGATAGTTTTTATCTTTCTTCGATAGAAAGTAAAAATAAATTACATTGTAGAGCCGTATGCAACGTGCAAAAGATGCCCGTACGGTTGTTCAATTTGCCCTTTTTTCTTCTAATAAAAAATAGAATAACTTTTTGTGTTATATCATCAGGGTAATGATTCATCAACCTGCTAGTTCTTATTTTGAGGCCCAAACAGTAGAATTTGTCCTAGAAGCGGAAGAACTTCTGAAATTGCGCGAAACCCTGACAGAGATTTATGTACAAAGAACGGGCAAACCCTTATGGGTTGTATCAGAAGACATGGAAAGGGATGTGTTTATGTCAGCAACAGAAGCCCAAGCTCATGGAATTGTTGATCTTGTAGCGGATGGCGGATGAATGAAACGGTTCTGGATTTCACGCAAATATCCTGATTTGGTATTTTTTTTACTCAATTCAAAATTCTAGTAACTAGAAAGTCATTCATAATTATCTGGTTAGGATCGATCTAAACCGGCCCATTATGGATATGATGAATCATGCCAACTATTAAACAACTTATTAGAAATACAAGACAGCCAATCAGAAATGTCACAAAATCCCCTGCTCTTCGGGGATGTCCTCAGCGCCGAGGAACATGTACTAGGGTGTATGTGCGACTCGTTCAAATCCTAAAAAATCCTATATTATATAGCAATTGAGGACAAAATAAAAAAATATTACAGTATCAACGATCGGTACGGTATAGAATCGAAGAACTCTATTCACTATAACGAAATAAAAAAAAAAAGATTGAATCTATCATATCCTTAATTGTTTATGTATGAAATTTATGGTTTTATATTGGTGTAAATCTACTCACCTTAATTTACGATAAGAAAAAATTCTCTAGTGGTAGCAAATGCTTATTTCATTAAAGCGTAGAAATCCTTATTTTATTTAAACTTATGCTCGCATTCTTGAAAGAACGGACTAACAGGATCAGCTACACAGCCAACTTTCCTAATTAAATACCGTTACTATTACTATACAAATTGATTTTTTTGTGAAAGATCTAGTACTAGATAATTCATAGGTAGAGCAATGTGAACTGTACAAGTGACCAATAACCATGTTAGTTAAATGAAGGGGGGGTGGCTCCGGTGTATAGAGAGGACCTCACCGTTTTATTATTTGATTTAATAAATAACCATAGAAACGATGGAACCTACCATTTCCTTTAGTTTATCCATTTATTTTATTTTATATATATGGAATATATGGATTATCTATATTTCGGACATCTAATACTAATCCAAATGAATAATTTGGTGTAAAATACCTAGAAATAAACAAACAAATATGGTGGTCGGGAGGGAAGGGTTATAGTAGCAAAAATCGTTGGAATTTTTATTTTATACATTGGAACAATCGTTTTGTTATTAATAGACAGGGAAAATAATAACTATAAAAGAAAAAAAAAATTAATTAGTTATTAATTTAAGTTCCATTTAGGCAATGACCAGAATTAGGCGAGGATATATAGCTCGGAGGCGTAGAACAAAAATTCGTTTATTTGCAGCAAGCTTTCGAGGAGCTCATTCAAGGATTACTCGAACTATTACTCAACAGAAAATAAGAGCTTTGGTTTCGGCTCATCGGGATAGAGATAGACAAAAGAGGGATTTTCGTCGTTTATGGATCCTTCGGTTAAACGCAGTAATTCGCGGGAATAGGGTATCGCATAGTTATAGTAAATTCATACATGATCTGCAGAAGAAGCAGTTGTTTCTTAATCGTAAAATACTGGCGCAAATCGCTATATCAAATAGGAACTGTCTTTATATCATTTTCAATGAGATCATGAAATAAGGAGATTGGAATAAATGCATCGGAATGATTTAAACGGCGTTCCCCGGAGAATAAACTCCGGGAAAGTGGAGTCGAAAGAAACGAAATTAGGATGATAAAAACATAGGATTAAAATATCATATTCTAAAATATTTAGAACATGCTCAATAAAAAAAAATTATTCTGCGTTTGCGTTTGGATTCAATTGAAGAATAATCTTATTTTTTTCTGGTTCCAAAGCTTAAGGTTCTAGGAGCGGGCTTGGTTCTTTCAAATTGTTTCTCATTATTAAGAAAGGGTAATAAAGATAAAATACGAGCCTGTTTTATAGCACTAGTAATTAATCGTTGTTGTTTCAAGTTCAATCTATTTACTCGTCTAGATAATATTTTGCCCTGTTCACTAATAAATCGACTAATTAAACTCATGTTTCTATAATCAATTCGATCCCCCGGCCCAATCGGGGGCAATCGACTATGAAAAGGTCGCTTAGATTTCAGAAAGCGTCGTTTGGGTTTATCCATAATTTGTTGATTCCTTATTCCTAAATCCTAATTCAAATTAAGAATATAGGATTTGTTTCTATTTTTTCGATTTATATTATATATAAAATATAAATAGAACATTATAGATTATATTATATAATGATGATAATAATGTTATTTTTTTCTGGTATTTGACAGGTTTACATATAGTAAATAAATGTAATCTATTTCTTTACCTCCCCATGAACCGTATGTTTGAAACAACAGGGACAGAATTTTAGTAATTCCAATCGACTGGGCGTATTATGTCGATTCTTTTGAGTAATATATCTAGAAATACCCGTGGATTCCTTATTAATACTCTTTCGAACACAGTTGATACACTCTAAAATAACCGTTACCCGAGCAGCTTTACCACCTTTGGCCATGAACCTCCTTTTTATTTTTGATTCACTCAACTCTTCTCGTTACAATTAGAAATGAAGAAAGTAACAAAAAAATAGAAATTACTAACTCGAAATAAAATTATAAAAATAAAGGGAATAGAAATAATATCTATCATTTTCGTCACCTCTTGTCAATAACTAGACTGAAAAAAAGGGAATATCAACGCATCTGGGAAAAATCGATTGATCTCTATCAATAGACCCGCCAAAGATCCAAACCATAGAGTACTTAGTACCGGTGCCGTGGATAGATAAGTTTTTAGATCTCGCATTGAAAATACTCCTTATTTTATTTTTATTGAAATACAGTGTATCTGTATTTAAGGTATATGTAGTTAAGAATCGCTTCTAGTTATCGGTGTAATTCCTAATTCAAATGTACAATCATTCAACTTTACTTCTCTTAAAACATAAAAAAAATTACCTCCTTCCTGAACATTCCGGAAATTGATTTGTTTTTTTACGGTTGATTTCATATGTATATCATTTTTTCTGTTATTATTATATATTATATATATAGTTATATAAAAAAATGAGACCAATCAATGAAAGAAATACAGATATGGAAACAAAGATGGGGATTCTTTACAATGATACTGTAGCTCAATTGAAAGGGATGTAGCGCAGTTTGGTAGCGCGTTTGTTTTGGGTACAAAATGTCACAGGTTCAAATCCTGTCATCCCTGCCTATTTATTTTTATCTGAGCAGCAAGTATGATACTATTAGTATATGGTATATGATGTAGTAGAGTTACAAAAAGAATACCTTTCTTTACAGCCTGTACTAAGAAAGCGCTCTTAGTTCAGTTCGGCAGAACGTGGGTCTCCAAAACCCAATGTCGTAGGTTCAAATCCTACAGAGCGTGATTCCATTCTTGTTAGGTCAAACTCTACTAAATAACTGAACTAACTGAAACAAAAGGAATTTCCTGCGGATGAAAGTTCAAGAAAGGAGGCGACCAATCGGATTTTCATTAATCAAAGGTCCAGCCGATCGCCACGTTTGTATTGTAAATACGCAGTTATGCATAATCCAGCCAAAGTTATAGAAATTAGACCTAACACAATTCCAAATAGAAAAACTTCAATCATTTC